TAACCAGGCCCTTGAGATAACAGCCCATAGGGTAGCCCCTACAGAGCCAAAATGAAAGGCCTTCATCATAGGCTAGCATAGCAGACAATAACGCGAAATCCAGGAAGGGGAGGGGGAATGAATGCCAAATCTGAAGCAAACCGAAAAGCTAGTTCCCGTCACTAACGTTACTTCGGAGTATATGGCTGATCCGCTGTTAGGAATAAGAGTTAGGAATGTTCACATATGAGCAGTGTGAGTGATCATAAAACATGAGAATGGAATGTCTGGTTTTAACCTAATCGAAAAGGCTAGTCATTATCTGACCAATACTCTTCGATGCTATTTAGGTTTGCTTGAGTGCCTATGCTTACCGTCAGCAACTCGTGCTCCATCATCCAAGTTTTCCGCCTTGCCAGCTCCTCGTCATTTTAATCCTCTTTGTTTTACCTGCTCTTATTACTTTGCCCTATGCAATGGACCTCACTGGGCGCCCGGGATTGAGGGCCGACCACGACTGAATGAAAACTGAAGGGGGACCAAAGGAATCAGTCTATTCTGTGCTTTCGGACTAATAGGTTTCATGTTACGTCAATTTGAACTCGCCAATCCATGAGTATACAGTATACCATGAAGTTACAAAGGGTGTACACAAGCTACTAAAGCGCAGGGTTTTGGAGAATGCCATTTATGAATAATAGAAAAGCACGTAAATACAGAACGAAAGGATTCTGTCCCAAGCAAAGGTCTTGTTATTGCCCCGGTTCAGTTGATTTTTTTGCTACTACTTCTGCCTTTTTGTAGGCTTCGCCCCTCTTTATTCTATTGCTTATATGTTTATGTGAATGACAGGTTGATGTCCCGAGGACTTGCATTTCATTTTAGGCCAACCCTAGTCAGCAATGAACTGAGCAGGAGTGGAACATTAAGTAGTCCCATTCTATTACCCACGCTTCCGTATGACCATAGACTGCCCGACTATAAGTAGAGTATAAGGGGCATAATATTCTCACCCTACTCTTTTCATTTCAAGGCATTTAGGAGCCTGTGCACCCGGGACCTGCCGGGGCAGGAGGGTGAACAATGAAAGTTGTGCCCTTCCGATACGAGAATCCAGATATGCCCATAATAGCGTCCAAAGCGTACTGAAATCCAGTCTTCATTGCATTGCTTCTAGCTCAACGTCAATGACCGTCTCGGAGTAAGCTTTCTTAGCAAATGCGAGAAGCATTTCGCCATTGACTACCTCCTGGCTCACAGCCGGTGGGCCATTAACTAGACCTGTTCTGATAGCTGTTGGGAACCTGACTTGCTGCTCAAGTCAACATTGATCTTTGGCACCGAAGACTACTTCTTTTAGAAAAGAATTTACATCTGGTTGGCTACAATTTGCTGCTTGAATGAGACCTCCGTTGATGGATGCAGAGAACAAAGACTCGCCTATCGAGAAGATGTGCCTCGCACTACTATTCCCAGTCAAAAAGCTTTAAGAGACTCTATAAAGGAGAGGAGGGCAACGATCCGATACAGACAGATGGGCTGTTTGACTAATGGTTTTTTTATCCCCCCAAAAAGGCGATCAAAAGACAATCCCTTGCAGACTTCCTGGCAGCGCATCCAGAACAAATGGAAGGTCAAACTCAAAAGACCCGTTCAGGAGTAGTATTTGTCACACCACAGAAAGGCGTTACTGAAAGGCTGTTCAAACAATGAAGCTGAGTACGAAGCGCTCATTGCCGACCTCCGGGTAGCCTTACAAATTGGTATAAAGGTCCTCATGATCTATGGGGATTCCCAGTTAATCATTCGCCAGCTCTAGGGTACATATGAAGTACGGCAAACCAGAATGAATGCCCTACCACGCCATGGCTATGGAGCTCATGAAATAGTTCGAGCTACTCGAATTCTGCCACGTACAAAGAAAAAAGAACGACAAGGCAGACGCATTAGCCAAGTTAGCAGCCTCCCCTGGTGGCAGAACATAAGTAATTATACAATACAGGGAAAATTGTCCTTAACTATTTCCCGCCTTCTTGAGCCATTTTGAGTGCTTCTCGCTGCTGAGAAGCCCTACCTATTTACGTGGGGCGGCTAACTATCATTCTTTCCCTTGTACTTTACTAAATAACTGGTGCTCGCGCACCCGCTTTTTCTTGACCTTTAGACCTTGCTTGCTTTAGTCCTACTATCCCTGGCTCTTGGCTCTTGAAATCTTAGACTATCTTAACTACAAATACAAAAAGGTAAAAAAGATTCTATTCTTGACTCTAGATGATCTATTGAGTAAGTAACTCGTTAAGTAATAATAAGTAATATCACAAGAACCAGTAATTGGAATTTCATCCCTGAAACTTCTTTTTTTTTTATTCTTTTAGGTAACTAGGAAAAAAGTAGAAAGGAAAGTCTCTATTTCAGTCCTACGACTGAGAATGATTTATATAAAGATAAAGAAGAGTTCAGATAGCCCTTCCCTTGCCTTTTGCAATCGCCCAATTTTGCTTTAGTCTCTTCCTTCCATGAGTTTGACCCAATCCTGTCATTCCTTCCTGAGAATGGATCCCCAATAGCTCGCAGATGAGGAATTCTTCCGCTACGACCCCCCTTACTTAGACGGGCGAGCTAATAAGTCTTGGCTGGGTGCCGGGAATGGAATTGCTAAAGATGGGCGTACTCTTTCTCGGAACGGAACGTAATCGTGGATATTCTTTTCCTGATTGTGATCAAATGATGAGAAAAACGAGCTTCTCAGTAGCGCCTCAAAATGAATGAGATCAGGGAGCCGGGTCTGCTAGACCGGCCGGCGTAAGGTCAGTCTTGGACGGGTGAAGATGGAAATTAAAGTAATAGAGTAAAATGCTTTTTTCATAGGGGACGTCCTATTCTCTTTTAAGAACAAAAAAAAAAATGTTTTATCGGCTTGCTTAGAATGGAACAGGTACCAAAAAGTCAGGGACGAATCTTTGGATTGATCGGGCTATTAATTAAAGATAGAAGCGATTTCCAGGTAATGTAAGATCAAAGTGTGATTTTGGAAATGAAAGATTGGGCTGCTTCAGTCCAGATGTAGCTGCGGATGGAGAAAAAGATGGAGCGAAGCAACTCGACAGAGGAGCGAGGCGTTAGAACCCGATCAACATATTCTTTCTCTTGGTGGATCTTGTCACAGCGGATCATAGACTTGCTTATGAGTATGAGCCCTATTACTATCTTTTTCTTTTTTTTATGGTACCGCTCGGAAGAAAGACCTTTTTTACTACTTTTTCCAAAAAAGGAGATCCACCAGCGAATCAAAGAGCAGCATTCCTTCATTGATGATAAATCGCTTCTTATATACTGACCTCGGCACACCCATATTGACTTCATTCTCCTCTCGGTTCTTGCTATCGGATGCCCTTGCGGAAGATCCTTCTAGGCTTTTCTTTTGACTCCATCGGATCTTCTTTGTCCCCGACCTCCAAATCTGGTAAGATGGTAACTTCTTGCCATGTCAGGGAATCCTTCTTTCACTTAAGAAGTCAGATCTTTTCTCCTGCCTTATTGATTTCCTTAAATCGGGTTCTTTCGCTCAATCGATAGTTATTGCTTAATTGAAGCTTGCCCCTTCATTGCATTGTAGAGCCCCCATATGTTCACTAAAGATGAAGAGGCAGGTAGGCTTGCCACCAAAGACGGATCTCTATACTATATATAAAAGAAGGCTTGTCGATGAATTACCTCGCCCGAGGCGTCTATGGGATGTATGCCTCCTCGCATTGGGAGCTTTTGCTTTTCTGTTTGGAGAGAAACCCCCTGGAGCCGCTGATTCTCGTTTGTCTTATTCGTATTATTATTCATCCTACTAGTTATATGGTCTACTTGCTGGCCTCTATTGGTTGAAGTACTCTCAATGATGTTCTATTTTCTTTTCGTTGGATGGGGACATTGTTGATGCTTCAGCTGATTGTTGGCGTCTTGCGCGTGCGTCAGTTGATTATGTAGTTTTCATTTTTTTGTTTTTGGATTTGAATCATGTTGATTCTTCGATGCGGGTTCATAGTGGACGTTTGCCTAGCTATGTTTCAGATCGTTCAGTCGCCACTGTGGCTCGCTACCCTACTTCATTAAAAAAAAATGGGTATGTGTGATTCCGGGTAGTTTCTCTTTGACAAAGTATTATATGTATATATTAATGTTATGCAGCCCAAAAGTTAAGACATTATATGCTGGCGCATAAGATAAAGTTGGTTCTGGGGGCTAATCCGATAAGGTACTTGCTGTCAAGGCCAGGGTTGGTGTGGCGAGAAGGACAGACTGCTATATTTATTATGGATTGGATTGGTATTGTCGATTTGTTAACATTATCATGACTAAGTCAGTAACAATGTTTCCATCTCGTGCAATGACCAACCCAGTCCGTTCTTGGCGGAGTATCTTGGAAGATACTCGAGTGGTAAAGTCATTATTTAATTCAATGATTTTATCACTCACTGATGGTTTGACCAAGGAGTGGTGTATTGCCACCCACCTGTTCTGGGTTGCTGCACGGCGTATACAGAAACGATCTGGTTGGCTTCACCTTGCACTTTATTTAAAGCAATGTAAAGTCACACTTCAAAAGTTTACTGCTGGGGAAAAAATCCCAACAGGTATTACGCCGTCAGTCTCCTTAACACGTAAGGGACTGCCTAGAATCATCCCTCCGGGGGAAGATTGAACGCGGGGAGGTATTGATCACGAACCTTGGCCCAGCGAAGAAAAACTGCGCTCCAGCAATTCAATGATCTCTGTGACTTGGCTATCAAGGTCACTCGCCACGAGCGCTTGCTGCGAAAAGTCAGTTCGAAAAGTCGGACTTGATGCAATGGTGGCGGAGATCAAGATCACTAAGCCAGTTGTTTGCCTTGCTCTACGCAAAGCCCCACCCCAATCAGGCTGCCATGTTAAACAAGCCTGGTATGGAGCGGACTGCAGGAAAATTTGGCAATCGGCCACGTACGATGTCTCAAAGGCCGATGAGATCTATGATTGCTTGGAAAAAGTAGGGTTAGTTGGGTCCCCAGAGCATCAAGTTCAGTTAGACGCACTAAAGGGACAGAAAGCCGTATGCAAGTTTCATGCCAGTAATAGTCACGCCACAGCTGACTGCGTAGCCTTCCGCCACGCAATACAGTACAGGACAAGATTGATGGAGGCTTGCTTCAGTTTCCCGATAAGGGAAAACAGATGTTGATTGACAAGCAACCATTTCCCAAGACCGCGCAGGCGGCGCCGGTGTATATTCATGACCACTACTTTGATTTGTCGATATAGTCAGTGTGCCGCGAGTGCTTTCTCCCTTACTCTTAAGTCCAACTTGACTTCTTTCTTCCACATAGGCCTCGCTTGCATGCCTTGTGGCAAACTAGACTGAGAATTGTGTATATAAGTGCTGTTAGTTGAGCGAAAAATGCTCGACCTTTTGAATGAATCACAAGGTGAATTGTAGAGAAAAGAAATAACATTTTCGTTGGGGACAAGTCAGATTCTTTCATTTAGTGGTATCATATATAAGAGAAGGGCTTGTTCTTGAATTAGATGGGACATTAGCGGTCTTAGTCTTAGGAATCCCATCCCTAACGAGCTAGAAGTTAAATAAGCGCTCTTAGCCTATTACTGGAATAGCGAGGCGGCTTCTTAAAGCGTTCGTGTCCCTCATCTTTTACTAATAAGGGTCACAAACGATAAGAAGAAGAACTGCTGCTCCTCCTGCTCCTTTAGGATAGGATCGTCGTTGGTCCTTCGTTCTTTGCTTTGAAAGAGACTGACTAGAAATCTCTTTCTCTTACGCAATATTCTACAAACAGAGCAAAATAACTTTCAATCATAAACCACTTCACTATACAAAAACGCCCATGAAGTTAACTATTTAGATAAGGAACTACACGTATGATCCAAGTAAACGTTTGATGTTCCTTTTCTGAAGAAGCCAAAAGGTTTTCCTGTCTTGTTTAGGACTGGACAACCTTTAGGTTACTCTTGGCCTCTGTTCACATTATCACATCACTTAGTGATATGGTACTGTGCTCAGAAAGTGTATCCTGGTCAGCACTTTAGAAAGTATGCGGTGTTGGGTGATGACGTCTGTATAATGGACGCCAACGTCGCCGACGCTTATCAGCAAACCCTTGATAGACTTGGAGTTGAGATTTCAGTCTCAAAGTCTCTGGTCTCTCATAGTGGTGCTGCTGAGTTTGCCAACATATTTAGAGTTAAGAATAGAACTGTTGATTTCTCTCCAGTGTCGATTCGAAACTTGCTCAACTCTCATCACTTGCCTGGTGCAGTGTCGCTTTGGAATACCTATGGTATCAAACGATTCTCGACGCTAGCAAGGTTGCATTTTTCCTTCATGCCATTGTCGGGGAAGCTCTTACAGTTTTCGAATAAATGGAAAAAATCCTCGGTTTCCTTTAAGAGGAGGAATGCCAGTACTGATTCTCTGAACTTGAAGCTCGCTCTTCGAACCTGTACCGTAGCCTGTACACTCGGCTATTCTCCCGATTCAACTCCCTCACTCTACTCTGGCAGCCCCCTTTTCCTTTCAAAGCCCATAAAAGTCCAGTCCAATAGGTATGCTTTCAATCAAACCTTTCTTTTCTGATAGGGCGAGCTTCTCTCGTCTCGAACCAATTCTAGCTAATTCCGATTCGGAGTCTACTTCTCCGACCCAACCAACCTTTTCTTATTTGAACTAGAAATCCGATTCTTTTCCCTTCTTTCCTTTTCCCTTTCCTTTCGGCAAACAAACTACTCCGGAATGAATTTGAATGCATGCCTTTCCTTTGATGCGCGACTAGCCGGTGCGCTATAGCTATTCCGTTTTCTTGCTTTGCTGCTTCATACGTTTTCTTGCATCTGTTTTCTTGCTGCAGTAGTTTGATTGCTGGGAACAAGCAACGGAGTGAGCTAGCAACGGATTTACTACTAAGACTGTTACCTCTAGTGTACACTAACAGAATGTACTTCCTACAGACACAGTTAGAGGTATGCTATCTTAGCACCGTTCGTGCCCAATACCCATTGGTCACTCACTGCAGGACAGAGTGAGCTGACAGACTGTTACTGATATGCTGGTGCCGATATGAGACAGAGTGAGCTGACAGAACAGACTTATACCTCTAGTGTACTTCTACCAAACAAGCAACGGATTTAGATATAGAATTACAGACTGTACAGAATGAGACAGATACCGGAGATATGAGATATAGAAAGTGTGATCAGTCCGGTCAGGGTTCAATAAAATCAATTCTTCTTCTCCGAAGTGAAAGAATGAGTTCATTAACTCAAGTGAGTGAACAAGCAACGGCCAACGATTAGACGAGTAGGGGATTAAAGCGCACGTTAGCTATTGAGCTTTCTTGCTTGATACGGATATTTATCTTTTCTTTCTTCTGGTCCGCTTTCTGATCCTTGGCATGTGCTCTTAGGGAATTTGGTGCCCGCTTTGGTGAATGCTTCTGTTCTTAGGCTTTTATTGCTTATGGTTATTGCTTAGTCTTTCCTAAGGCCTTGCTTGTTCTCTGGCCGGTGCTTGTTTCACCAGGGATGGGTCGCTTCACTCACCGGTAGGAACATTAAGAGTAGGAAGAAGGAAATTCTTCTATTCTTTTCCCCTGCGGGGCTAGTCCCAGTCCTCTGATCCGGGTGTGAAATAAAAAAAGATTCTTATTATCGTTTGTGCCCCGAACCCGGCAAGAAAACGGCTGTGCGTCATACGCGCAACGGCTTTCGCGCCAGATGTTGCTTGTTGAGTCACTGCACTCTCCGTAGGGTTGAATTTTTAGTTATCTTATGTGGTATTAATGGTTATGCCATTCTAGGCTTTGCTCTAACCGAGGCTATAGCATTGTTTGCCCTATTGAGTTCGAAACTGAGCTATTCCGTTTGATTGCTTATACCGAGACTGTAACTAAAGAATTAAAGATTTGAAATAGGCAAGGGATTTAGCTACCGGGTTGATTTCGCTATTTTTCTATTGAGTTTGATTGCTTTCACTCATTGACGATAGCACTCAACTATTTTGTTGTTACTTGATCTCCTAGTTTATGCTGATACGGATTATCGATTGCCCTTTAAGACTAACAGATTCAGGATTTCTTCCATGTTTTCTTGCTTTCAACGAGAAGGCAGATTGAACTACCTTAACCTTTCGCGCCTTGTTGGGTCCTATCGCTTGAGTTAGAGGTAATTTTCCCCTCCGGTGAATTAAGATAGTTCGCTTCGCTTGTCATTGAGTCAGACCTTTTTGACTCTATCGTGCATTCTCTTTCCACTAGGAAAGAGAGAGTGATCTCATCTCGCAAAAGAGCATCAGTCGAATTGCGTAAGTGATCACTAAACCTTCGTCTACTCGTTATGGGCGAACGATAAGAATCCTGAATCATTCCCTATCCGTAGTAGTACTATCGGTAGTAGTATATGAGCACTATATCAATTGAGCATATTTCTATATCAATTCGTCTCATCTATGACGTATTCTATGATTGAGAAAGCGACGGGTCCAATGAGCTCTCCATTAGTGCCTCGAAATGAGGCCGGAGAGCCGGTCAACCTGAGATCGGCTAAGATCGAGATAGAAATGGTGATGAGATGGCATATTGAGATCTAGAAAGTGTTCCGTGATGGAAGATTGAATTGTAGTCTGTCTTAGTAGTCAGTCAATCCACTCCCGATAGGGATGAAAGTCAGAGGCAGCAGTCCGGGTCTTGGTGTGAACAAAAGGCGTAAGCGCAGCAGTTAGAATTTCCATTTCAATAGCATCTGGCGTGAAGCTCTCGACTGACAAGGAGAGGTATGAGATTGCTTGTTAGAGGAAGCTCTTTCTAAGCTTTAGGTATGAAATCACTCGAGCGAAGCGAGAGGGTTGTTGACTCGACTGGTTGGAGAGGATAGGAAGTAGTACACTACGCCCGGTTCACCAGGTTCTACCACTGTTTGGAACAATCAACAGTTGACGAACCCCCATTTCTAAAAGTCGTCCAAGGGACAGGATCCTAGGCTTTTCCAAATGGTGGCGATTTCGTCAGTGTCACTAGGTTTGAAGGATGCGCAGTTGCGCATCTAGTAGCAAGGGGGGTGTCGCGGAAGCCCCAGCCAATCCTTTCGTGCCCTAAAGCTGGAAAGAATATTGCAATTTCTGGTCCCCGGGTTATGGATACGGCAAAATAGGATGCGTTAAAATCGCGAACAATGCCTCGACTCCGTCCTTCATTCCTATTGAAACTGAAGATATCCATGTTTATTTCAACTGTGCGTAAATTTATCTCTTCGTACCCTATCTCCTTCCTCGGTCTGGCCTTGGCCATTGCCCTTGCTTCGATTGACATTTTCCCTTTTTTGGAAAAAGTGGCTTTGTCTCTGGGGGGTCGAGCCCTCGCCTCTGCTTTATGCAGATTGGGCCTACCGGGGGGTGCCTTGCTAATGGCTTTTTTTTTTAGGTTGCTTATTACCGGAGGAGCCTCAGAAATAGGAATAGGTCCTCAGATGATGGCAACTGGGCCAGATTCGGGGAACAGTTCCCCGGGGTGGACTTCGTTGCTGGGAAGCACGGGGCAGCAACCGTCGGTCGCCCCTTCCGGCGGATCGCCCTCGGGCGGGTGGACACGTTTCGACGAAGATGTCCTGTTGGAATCAGAAACATCCAGTTCCGGACGTAGTAACACTAATCCATCGGTAAATCAACCGCCACCGGGTGAACAAGCGGTGCCCCCCGCTAATCCCCGGGAGGCGGAAGCCGGTCCGTCTCATGTCCTTCCCTTTCCATATGACGACGAGGAGGTAATAGGAGGGGATTCGATTCAATCAATCCGGGATCGGCTTGTGACAAGATGGAAATGTCCTTCCGACAAGGTCCAATATGACTTCGCCGAGATCATCAAATTGACCCAGATAGAGGCGGAAGATCTTTTCGAAGTCAAGACTAATATCATTCGGGGAATGGCATCCCTGGATCCTGAGGGGGATTGGGAACGTCGAGGTGCTCGTGCACTCGATAATCCACGGACAACAACTGGGGAAGAGTCGTTGGAGAAGCTTCACGCTATCTATGACAAGCTTCGCCAGCACGACTCGGAGACCATCCTGGAATTGAAAAAGAAGATGGTCTTCCGGAGAAGAGACGAAGACTCCGAATCCATAACATAGGGGGGCGGAGAATGCCTTCATGGACTGAGGTGAATAGAAGGACAAACCCCCCACCCGGACGTACTCACGGGCAGCGTGAGGAACCGAGTAACCAAAAGTCACGATCAGAATGAAAGGTAGTTCGGCTGGGTATGTGTGTGCTTTACCCAGAGGTGCTGGTTCGAATCCAGCTCGTGACAAGGCCTTTTTGGTCATATCCGTTGGTATTGCTGTTCCGGTTTAGGGTGCTCTGACTAAGATGACTATGTTCCCTCCCTTTACTGGTTATCATACCAATTAGCAGAGCGAGGGGAGTGGAATAACTAATGTGATGTCTTCTCCGAGATCCTTTCGATGAGTTCAGAAAGCACGCTGAGGTATTCCGAAGCACAAGCGAGAGGATACCTTCTTTCTCCGAATCGCTTCCGTCTGTCAGTCAATCAAGAAAAAAGGAAAAAATGACGATTACCAAAAAATGCGATTTCATAGACGAGGCGGTAATCAAGTAGCAATTCACTTTAAAACCTCTTCTTTATTTTATCGCGGGCCCTAAAGACGATCCTTGCCCTTGTTCGATAGAAGAATCTGGAGCGGATTTCCGATAGTTGCCAAGTCGAAACCTATAGTCTACATCCAAAAAGGAGAGTTCTTTCAGTCTCACTTCCTCTTCCTATGGTCTCGCTAAGTCCCTTGCTTCTTTGTTGGCTTTCTAGCCTTGCGTTAGCGAGCTAATTTGAATTTCCTTAAGAAAGGCCTCTAACACCTCAAACAGGTATAGGAGTAACAACAACTCCAGGAATTACAATGCTCAGACTTCACAAACCAAGGGTAACGAAGTCTCCAATATCAATGCTCAACAACCTCTTCGGTTGGACAAACGGCCCTACACAGAGCTAGGCATGCCGCTGGGCGTGGTATACAAGATAGCATCTAGCAAAGGACTTATCAAACCTGTTCCGAATCCAGAATCGAAAGCCATAGGAACAAAGCTTGAGGAATACTGCATCAATGCCAGAACTAGGAGTGGAAGGCAGTACCAAGGACCTGTCCCTGACAGTCCTCTTCCTCCACCAATCGAGAAAATAAAGCTTGATCCAACGCCAGAAGAGGATCTTATCCTCAAACAACTAAAAAAGACTCAAGCTAATATCTCGATCTGGAGTCTTATACAGTCCTCATACCACCATCGCCAAGCCTTGAGTAAAGCACACAATCAGTGCCAAGTACCTAGTGAGACTTCGCCAGAAACATTGGTGGCAACATTGATGAATGCTACCAAGACAGCCGCCATTACCTTCACTGACAAAGACCTACCTGAAGGTGGAAGTTATCACTTCAAGGCACTGTACATTACAGTAATGGCTTGTGGAAAGCCCTACAAAGTAAGCCCAATGGTACTCATAGACAATGGCTCAGCTTTGAATGTCTGTCCATTAAAGGTTGCAAGCTGTATGAGGCTTGAGGCATCAGATTTCACTCCTTCAGACCTGATTGTTAGGGCATATGAGAATACCAAAAGAGAGGTATTAGGTGTAGCCACCTTGGATGTGAGCATTGGACCGCATGATCGGGAGAGCATGAAAATTCCTTTCCAAGTAATATTAGTTCCTCCACTTTACAGTACTCAATTTCATCGAGCCTGCATGTTTTAATCTGTTACTTGGCAGACTGTGGTTGCACCAACGGTGCCATCCTCTGTGCACCAGAAACAGAAATTCCCCTCGGAACTTCGGTGGTAACCATCCAAGGGATTTGCATGGAAAACATGGCAAGGTCAATAATGCCCCAGTACTAGAAATCCAACCCGAGGCTTCTTTTGCCGCTTTATCCGGGTTGGATTTCGACACAGTTCAGGTTTTTGACCATGTGGATAGTAAGGAGCTCATTGGT